ATAGGTTCTATCCATATATGTTCTGATCGACAACTCATACTTGATCCGGTTGCTTTTTTTGGAATTGAGAGAATACCCCAAATGAATTTGCCGTTTATTTCCGAAGTAACTCGCATCAACTAGCACTAGTTTGATGTGAACCTTTAGGAGTAATTCATTAAATTGGTTAGATCTAAACTAATAACACACCCTTCGTATGACTCACTAAAGATAGCCACATGTATATAGATAGACCAGCTTTATCAGCTATTTGTCGATTCGGGTCTATTTGAAACTAGTTAATAGCATTTTGGGGAGATTTCGACGGAAGCCTCTTAGACCATATTTAGCTAAATGGATATCTGTGTTATGATACAAGCGTCAGTTTTGAAAAAAAAAGATAATATTTTGCGCCCTCGGCTCTAAACAATCTTGTTTTTTTGAACATGAAGAAATAAAGAAGCCATTGCGATTGCCGGAAATACTAGGCCTACTAAAGGGACCAAAACAGAGGGAAAATTAAGAGTTGTCATAGAATGGGTACCTCGATTTACTATTTGTACCTGTTATTTTTATTTAGATTTTATATTTATTTATAATATAAAGAAAGATATCTTATTCTTATTATATAATATATATATAAAGATCTTACTTATATATATATCTTCTTCTTAATCTTATATATATCTTATATATATATATTTAATTAATTTATTTATTATTATACTTATATCTTACTTCTTACTTATATATATACATATCATTACATTATTAATATATTATAATTATAATAAAATAATAAAAATATATAATATACTATTTATTTATATTATAAATAAATACTTTGATTTGATTATAATTTGATAATTCTAAATTGGAATTATTACTACTTAAAATTTTTATTAATATCTATTAAGATTAAGAATTAATTAAAATAATATAAGTATCTACTATCTAAGTCTAAGTGAGTATATAATGTAGTTTTTCGTCTTTCTACATGAAAAATTTGAGAGGATATGGATGAGATATTATTTTCTTCATTTTTTGCTCTTGTCTTCGAATTTCATTCACTAAGCAAAAAGTTTTTTTTTTATGAATGAAATTAAATTTATATTGATTCAAGGGTTTGTTAGAATCCCATCCAGCAGGGATTCTTAGTCAAAATAGGATTATCGTACGCTATAGAAAGATAAAAACTATATTTTCTAGATTTTAATTTAATTATATATGACGAGAAGAAGATTTTTTATTTGCCTAATTTCACGAAAAAAAGAATTTCATCTTTTATCTTGTTATGTTATTAATAGAGACTTCTTGATCAATAATCAGGAATATAGAAAAAGGGTCAGATTTCCGATTTTATGTGACTCTTGATTCGTTATACAATTAGATCTTATGTCAACAAAGAAAACCCATTCGTCTCAATTTCACTTGTATTCCGATAAATGAATTACTTGTTTGCTCAAAATAATGGACTTAATGTTCTAATTTTGATTCAAAGGAAAGAAAGTGTGGAGTTGAAATAACTCACTCAGAACGCCTTTTAAAGGATTACGTGGTACGATTAGATCGAATAAACCCTTCTGGAATAAATACTCAGACGCTTGTGAACCTTCGGGTACTGTTTTATTCAATGTTTGTTCAATTACTCTTTTACCCGCAAAGGCAATGTAGGCATTGGGTTCGGCAATAATGATATCCCCCAACATACCAAAACTGGCTGTCACCCCACCAGTAGTAGGAGATGTAAGGATTGGTACATAGAATAATTTTTTATTTGATTGATAATCATATAAAGCAGAAGATATTTTAGCCATTTGCATCAAGCTCAAACTTCCTTCTTGCATACGTGCCCCTCCAGAAGCACACACTATAATAAGAGGTAGAAATTCTTTAGTAGCATATTCAATCAAACGGGTAATTTTCTCCCCGACTACGGATCCCATACTACCCCCCATAAACTGAAAATCCATAACCCCTATTGCTACGGAAATACCGTTTAATTGCCCTATGCCCGTTTGAACAGCCTCGGTTAATCCTGTCTTTCTTTGATAAGAATCGATACGATTTTTATAAGGCTCCTCCTCCGAATGAAATTGAATGGGATCCAGAGAAACCATGTCTTCATCCATAGGCTCCCAAGTACCCCGATCGATCGAAAGTTCGATTCTATCAGAACTACTCATTTTCAAATGATATCCACATTGTTCACAAAGATTCATTTTTGATTTAAAAAATTTCTTATAATTTAATCCATAACAATTTTCGCATTGAACCCACAAATGCTTGTATTTTTGAGTTACATCCAGCTTAGTAGAACCTTGTCGTATACTCCTTCCGACTTTTTTACTAGTATTTCCACTTTTACCACAAATGGAACTAGAAATGTAATTGTTACTGGAATTGTCACTACCACTTACAGTGTAACTATCAATACAGATTTGAGACTGAAGATAAGTGTCAATGCAACTATTAATGTGATTATTCCAAGTATACTGAGTATCATCCATGTAATGATCGT